AGGTACTGTAACCGGTATTCTTGTGATCGGTTTAATAGGTATTTTCTTTTACGGTTCATATTCCGGGTTGGGTTCATCTCTGTAGTAATCGGATGAACCGGATTTTAGACATGAAAAAGTAAGAACTCAGCGGGACCTTACTGCTCTAATCAGACAAAGGAGGGTAAGGTCCCGCTGAGTTCTTACTCCATATAGCGAAACTTTGATATACTCCATAACATACAAATTGGAAAGTTATCCAGTAAACATAATTAAAATATTATATTCGTAGAAATGACAAAACGGATCCTTTGTTTCTTAATAATTTGAAGAATTAAATCTATTGATTGATTCATAGTCTCTGTCGTTCCTCCATAATTTGAACTCTTACAAAGCAACAAAAAAGAAAGAATCAATCGATTTTCTGGATAATCCAATATTAATATTATATGGATTTCTACGGATGAGACATCCTGCAAATAAATTCTTTCTATACTAAATTAATAGAACCTTATTCTATAAAAACTCTGATGAGATAATAAATAAGGATTTGGATATTTGTAAAAATCTAATTTGCCTTTCAACCGGAACAGTAAAAGTTTTTTTTGTTTGAATAATTTTTCTAAATTAGAAGTTTAAATTAATTGAATAATTAAAGAAGTTCTATTTGTTCAACAAATTTATCCTCCCCTAACCCTTTCTTTTTGTTTGTCTACTATTTTTGTTTGTCTACTACTTCTTATGAATCTAAACAAAGGAGTTCCGATAGACCCGGAAAGCAAGGAAAGGAATAGTAATCTTTGACGAACAGGAGAAAAAATCATTATTATTTCGATACAAGACGACACAAGAAAGGGGTGGAAAGTCCTTTTTCTTGTGTCGAATAGAAGATTAGGAAGACTAGTAATCCCCCCTAAAAGTATTTGTTCCTTTCATTTTTCCCATCCTTCCGTTGTATTTGTATGCCTATAGTCTATTACTAGGAATGGGATACACGTAATGAATTCCAGACATACCACAAACAAAACAAAAACAATATAAACAAAAAGGTTTACAGAATTTTTTGATCATACATAATTGTATCGATCGACAATAATTTGTTGCTTTTTACCAACTTGATGTTAAGGAATTTCTGGACCTAGAAATTCATTTCATACAATTGAACCTTTTCAAACTGTTTCTTTTTAAGAACCAAAAAAACTTGTGCCAAAATAACAGATGCCAAGAAGAACAAAAGGCCTTGGACACGTAATGGATCTTGAAGCACTATTTCTGCATCTCCCTGACCAAACCCTCCTACATTGGGATTGCTTGTTAATGGTTGATCAAGCTTGATGGATTCACCCTCTGAAACAAGAAGTTCTGGTCCTGGAGGTATAATATCAACCACTTGATGTCCATCCGATGCATCAACTATGGTTATTTCATATCCTCCTTTTTCTTTACGTACTATTCTGCTTACTATACCTGCTGATGTCGCATTATAGACTGTATTGTTACTCTTGCTCCCATCAGGATAAATCTGACCCCTTCCTCTGTTCCCACCTACATATATGGGATATTTTAAGAAGTGAACGTCTTTCTTCGTAGCAGGGTCGGGGGAAAGAATGGGAAAGGCGATTTCACTATATTTCTGACCGGGAACAGGACCTATCACAAGAATATTTCTTTTATTGGGACGATAACTCTGAAAAGACAGATTTCCCATCTTTTCTCTCACCTCGGGAGAAATACGATCGGGAGGGGCTAATTCGAATCCCTCGGGTAAAATAAGAACAGCCCCTACATTCAACGCCCCCTTTTTACCATTAGCAAGAACTTGTTTCAGTTGTATATCATAAGGGATTCGAACAACTGCTTCAAATACAGTATCAGGAAGCACGGCTTGCGGAACTTCAATATCCACGGGCTTATTAGCTAAATGGCAATTGGCACATACAATTCGTCCAGTTGCTTCTCGTGGGTTTTCATAACCCTGCTGCGCAAAAATGGGATATGCATTTGAAATAGATGCCCGAGTTATTACATATATCATGATCGATACAGAAATCGATTGAGTCATCTGTTCCTTTACCCAAGAAAAAGTATTTCTATTTTGCATGTCCAATCATTGATCCCGGAATTTCTACAATAAATTAGATAGGTAGCTAGTATAGTTCCCTATACACGAGTCTGTCATTGTACTGGGATAATTGTACTGGAATATAAGACGAATACCTTGAAAAGCTAGAAGTATAAAGAATTAAGTAAGATTGAAAATGCTTTCTTTATATACGAAGAAAGATTCTGATTTGATTCATATCAGGAAATCAAATGAGTTCTTCATTCATTCATTGAATGATAAATGACTACAAGTGAAGGAGATACACGATTTAAATAATAGAAGATCCAATATTTCACAATTGTATCTAGAATAACTGGAAAAGTGGAAACAAGACTAGATATAATTTGATCGTTATGAACCAATCCAAAATCGTTGTAGACCGAACCAATCATTAGTTCCCAACCATGGGTTGAATGAAATCCGATCCATAAATCAGTAACTAAAAGAATCAAAAAAGCTTTTATTGTGTCACTTAAGTTATAGAGGAATTCCTGAATCCAAGAATTAAGAATGACAAGTTCTTCATTACCCAGAATAAAATAACCACTTAGAATAGCGAAACAAATTATATTTGTCGAGAAATCCAAAATGATATGGAGATGATATTCATTGTGTGTTTTGACCAATTGTATCGTTTCCTTGTGTATTCCTATACGAAGTTTTTGTATATGCGTTTCCGGGTAATCCTTTATCATTTCATCCAAGAGGAATAGTTCTTCCAATTCTATGAATCTTTCTAGAACGTTTTTCTCTTGAATATCATTCAAAAAAGTTTCGGATTTCCCGGTATTCCACCAATTAGTAACCCAAGGTTCCAGACATTTATTAAATGAGAGAGAGACCCACCAGGGCAAAAATATTATGGATGAAATATATGGGAGGGGAACCCAGGCTTTCTTTTTTTTTTTCATTTTTATCTTATCCTAAAAGAAAAGGACCCTTATTCTATTTCTATATTCCTTCTAGATCCGAGATATAAATTTTTACACAAAAATAGGAATAGATCCATAGGTTCAATACCTTTTTTTTTATAGAACTCGTACTTCAGAGAAATATCAGATAGAGTCGACGGTTGTATTAAAAAGGAAATTTGCAAGTTCTTTTTCAATCTTTTCTTCAGTTCATTTCAAAATACTTCAATTGGTACGCGCAAGAAATAGGCCAATTCGGCAGCTTTTTGTTCAATTTCTCGTGGAGTAAAATACTCATCAGTACGAGTCAAGGGAATGGCTCCTTGGCCTCTGATTTCTATATAAAGGACACGACGAGGATAAAGACCCTCTTTAACCTCCATTCTGATTGATTGGATATCTCTCATAAGTAAGCGAAGGAAGATGCGACGATTTATTCCAGGAAATCCCCAACGAAAAATACACACTATTCCTTCTTTTCTATCGAATCGGTCATAACCACTACCTACATTCCATGAAATTGTGCACCACAAATAGGAGCTAATGAATAGACCTGCGATCCCATAGAAAGACATCACGATCCCTTGTGGAAAAAAAATAATTTGCTGAGATGGAAATACGGATATCACATTCCTACCAAGATAACTGGAAGTTCCAACCACTAAGAATCCTAGTGAACCTAAAAAAAGGATACAGGCCCAGAAAAAATTACTTGTTTTTCGAGACCCCGTTATAAGTTCTATCCATATATGTTCTGATCGCCAATTCATACTCTACTAGATCCAGTTGCATTCGATTGGAATTGAGAGAATAACCCAAATTTTACTTTCTTGATCCCGAAGAAACTTTCATTAACTAGCACTATTCTGATGTAAACCGTTAGAAGTAATTTGTTAGATACATTGACTTTCCATTTAAATAAAATATTCGCCGATCCATTTTTAACCAGCTATACCTGCATATACATGCATTTATGCGGATACACGATATCCGCATAAATGCATAACAGTTCTTTCATTTGTGTTCGGAAAGAGTCACATATCGTACCATATTACATTACACTAAATAAATATCTGTATTATGATCCAGTTTTGAAATAAATTGATGAGATTTGGTCCCATCGGATCTAGACAATCTTATTTTTTTGGACATGAAGAGATAAAGAAGCCATTGCAATTGCCGGAAATACTAGGCCCACTAAAGGCACAAAAATAGAGGGTAAGTTGAGATCTGTCATAGAATGGGTGCCTCGATTTAATATTTCTATCTATTAATATTTCTATCTATTAGTTTAATATTTCTATCTATTAGAAAGAGAAAGATATCTTATGATAAGTATATCTATTCTAAGTATATATCATAAACTTTATTTTATTTATAATTTTATTATATTTATATTATATATATATATATATTAATATTTAGAAATTAATATAATATTTACTAATTAATATAATATTTACTAAGTACTTAATAAGTACTTAATAAGTAATTAAGTACTTAATAAGTACTTAATAAGTAATTAAGTTAATAAGAATAAGAAGAAGTAGTTAATAAGTGCAAGGAATGTAGAACTAAATAAATTAAGTGTACCCCATTCATCTTTCTACACGAATATGTATGATAATTCGCTTTATTAATAGATTTTTTTATTCTTCTCTTCTCCCATCCTTATCTTCTTTCTAATCTAATAAGGAGTTTATTATGAAAATAAAAGATTTTTTTAGGAGTTTGCGACTCTAACTAATCCGATCCATCCAAGGGGATTCATAGTAAAAAATGAGGGTTATCTATCGATAGATATAGAAATAACTTCTATTCTCTATTTTATATTTTTTCTCTCTATTTTATATTTATTTCTTTTTATTTTGATTTCGATATTTTTTTTATTGTATATATTAATACGTAAGAAGGCCAGATAAATTTTTTTTTTTATTTTCCCTAATTCTAATTCCTCGGAGGAAGAAATTAATTCACTTTTTTATCCTGTTGATAGAGGGTTCGTGATTACTAATCATGAATAGAGGTAGGATAAAAAAATAGATCTGGGGAAAAAAATAAAAAGTAATTACCCGAAACTTCTAACTCTTATTACAAGTAGAACTTATGTCATCAAAGAAAACACCATTCTTTTGAGTTTTTTTTTTGATTACGATGAACTAAATACTTGTTCGATACAAATAACTGAATTTAGTACTATACTTTATTAATTTTTTGATTAATTTTTTGAATTTTGATTCAAGGGAAAGAAACCGTGGAGCTGAAATAACTCACTCAGAACACCTTTTAAAGGATTACGTGGTACAATTGGGTCAAATAAGCCTTTATGGAATAAATACTCAGCCGCTTGTGAACCATCGGGTACTGTCTTTTTCAATGTTTGTTCAATTACTCTTTTACCCGCAAATGCAATGTAGGCATTAGGTTCAGCAACAATGACATCTCCCAACATACCAAAACTGGCTGTTACTCCACCGGTTGTAGGAGATGTAAGGATTGATACATAGAATAATTTTTTATTTGATTGATAATCATATGAAGCGGAAGATATTTTAGCCATTTGCATCAAACTCAAACTTCCCTCTTGCATGCGCGCTCCTCCAGAAGCACACACAATAATGACGGGTAGAGATTGATTAGTAGCATACTCGATCAAACGAGTGATTTTCTCACCTACTACGGATCCCATACTACCTCCCATGAACTGAAAATCCATAACCCCAATTGCTATGGGAATACCATTTAGTTGACCTATGCCTGTTTGAACAGCTTCAGTTAAACCTGTCTTTCTTTGATAAGAATCGATACGATCTCTATAGGGTTCCCCCTCTGAATGAAATTCAATGGGGTCCATAGAGACCATATCTTCATCCATGGGATCCCAAGTCCCCGGATCAATCGAAAGTTCGATTCTATCTGAACTGCTCATTTTCAAATGATATCCACACTGTTCACAAATATTCATTTTTGACCTAATAAATTTTTTATAATTTAATCCATAACAATTTTCGCATTGAACCCATAAATGCCTGTATTTTTTATTTCTATCGAAATCATTAGATCTTCCTCTTATATTGAAATCACTGCCATTTTTACTAGTTCTTATACCAGAACTCCCACCTTCACTACCAGTTACATTTTCAGTACAAATGAAACTATAAATGTAACTGTCACTGTAATTGTCGGTACCACCGGAAATGGAACTATTAATACTGACTTCAAAACGAAGATAATTATCAATGCAACTATTAATGTGATTATTCCAACTAGATTGAGTATCATATATGTAATGATAATAGTAGTGATTGTTTCTCTTAGACCCACTATTTAAATAACTAGAAAAAAAACTTTCTAGTTCACTCAGAAAAGAACTATCATTGTCAATCTCAAAAATCTGATTTTCAATATCAAAACATACAGAATAACTGTTACCATTACTATCCCTAATTAAAAAAGTGTCATCAGAGATCAAACTACAAATATCCCTGATATCAAATAAATAATCAACATTTCTGAAACTATAACTGTCACTATCACTCCAACTAGGAATGTTTTTCTCCGTACCATTTAGAATGGGTTCTTCACTTCCACTGGTATGTCCAATAGCATCAAGACTATCCATTGATTTATTTAGTCCACACCTATGTTCTAACTTATCGTTATACAACATCGAATTGAACCACCATTTTTCCATAGAGTCTTCTTGCCCCCTATTTGATGAAAATATAATAGATGAATAGTCATTCCATAAATAATCATTTTACTATTTTATTTCCTATCAGAATTAAGCATATGAATCCAATCATTAGGATTGAATCCAATCATTAGGATTGTTAACTAATAAGATAACAATAACGTAACAAGTGAGTATTGAAAGAAATGATTTTTTTTTTGTTGGGGGGAGGGGGTCCAAAGTATCACTTCAATATATTGATAGAATCTTTTTCTCAATTAAAAAAAATAAAGACAGGTTTCTCTCATGTCATGTACTACAAATTCTCATCGAAAAGAAAAATAGTTGTTTCTTCCTATAAATAAAGAATTCGTTCTCGTATAATATTGTATTGTATAATCAAATAATAAGTTTCTATTCCGACATGGAAAGAAAAGACAATATACAGGATGGGTAGAAAGAGCCCTTCCTTTGGCTTGATCTATAGCCTGAAACTACGGGATATAAAATGATCCAACAATCCCAAGATCCATAGGATTAATTATGGATCCAACAATAAACAATAGAAGTATTGAGTTATATTATAGAAGTATTGAGTTGTTTAGTTTTCGATCTTATCTTGTATTTAGATCTTATGTATAGGAAAATAAGTAAGTAAATAAGTAAGGTCTGTACATATGAGAGATATATGCAAATACCAAATACATAGTATAGGATGCTCATTCTTTATTTTATTCGGTTCGGCTCAATCCTTTTTTTTAGGAAAAGATTGGGCCGAGTTTAATTGCAATCAATTAGAAGAACAAACAGGAATTACTGAATTATGCACGCTT